TGAACATAATGTATGAAAGTATCTTTGAGGAACCATAGGATCCTCTGAAAAGAATTACAACACACGACTATAAGATATTCTATTTTTCCATAGAAATGTGTTCGCTCAAGAAAGACTCCAGAAGATATTGATCGTAAATAAGAAGACTGTTTACGAAGAAACAGGAATAGATATTCGCATTCATATACATAAGAATTATGTAGGAACCAAAAGAATCTTTTCTTTCTTTTTGAAAAGACGTAAATGGATTTATTTGAAGTAATGAGACTATTCAAATTATGATATTCGTGGAAAAACAATCGCAAGAAATGCAAAGAAGAAACATCTTTGATCCAGCATTGAAGGATTTGAACCAAGATTTCCAGATGGATGGGATGGGGTATTAGTAGATCTGACACATAATTTAAATGTGATAATTTATCCTCTAAAAAGGGAAATATTGAATGAATAGATCGTAAATTCTGAGATTTTGGTATTCTTTTTTCTTCAAGGGAAGATACTAATCGCGACGAGAATGGAATTTCCAGAATGACTCCAAAACCTTCTGATACCATTTGAGAAGAAAAATGAGAAGAAAAAGAATTCTTGTGCCCCCAAAATCCATTTTTGTTAGAATCATTCACCGAAGAAATCAAAGATTTCTGTTGATACATTCGAGTAATTAAACGTTTCACAAGTACTAAACTAGATTTATTGTCATAACCGATAATTTCCACAGGTTCGTAAAAAATCAAACTATTGAAGCTATGATAATGAGCAAGTGAGTAAATATACTCCTGAAGGAGCAGCGGATATAGGAAGTTTTGTTGCCAAAATCTATCTTTTTTCAATCTAAATATCCTTGTAATTCTGCCATTGAAACACATTTCTACTATAACCAAAAAAGGGAGTCACTTCTTGTGTTATGAAATGATACATAGTGCAATACGGTCAGAACGGCGTATGCGTATGTTGTATGTAGTATATTGTTTATCTTAGACTAAAATACTATTTATAATAAAATAGTATAACTTATAACTCTAATAAACTAGAATAATAATAGAATAAGAAGATTCTTATTCTATTATTCTAAGAAATAATTCTAAGAATATAGTCTAGTATTAATATATACTATGCACTGTCTATACTTTTACTTTAAATAATATATACTTTTATATTGTACTGTGATGTAAAAAAAATAAAGATAATCAGATAATCTAAGAAGTAAAAGATTATATAAAAATAAGAACAAATAAAGAATATATACCCCGGAGACAGAGAGCCCAATCTACAGATCTTTTTCCTTTCCCTTTCTATCCAATTTGGTTTTATTTTCCTTGTTAATATAACTAGAATAACAAGAAAAGAAAATAGAAAATAACAATAATAAAAAGAAGGGAAAGGGGTAACAATCTTTTATTTTCGCAACCCAATCACTCTTTTGACTTTGGAAAAAATTCTTGTTTTATCACTATACTATTTCTTCTACACATCCGTCTCCAATCCATAATAAAGAATAATTAGGATTAATAAAAAAAAGAATCAATGGTCCACTCACAATTCACAAGAGAACCTTTTCCCACATCAGGCACTAATCTATTTTTAACGTATAATTAGTAATTCGATCGGGTAATCATTCAAATTAAGAAGGGAAGCTCGTTGCTTTTTTGTCTTACTCGAATTGGAACCATAAGGCTCTATCCATTTATTCACTAGACCCGAAATACTTTACTGAACTTAAAAATTTTTAGAAAAAGAAGAATTCTCGTTCTATTTCTATGATTAGATTATTCTTTTTGATATTTTTCTATTCTTTTTACGACATGCTTTTTTTTCCATTCATTACCTTTCAGGATCAGTCGCGGTCTTATAAACTCTACCAATAGTCTAGACGAATTCCTTCATCCAAATGTGTAAAAGATCATAGTCGCAATTAAAAGCCGAGTACTCTACCGTTGAGTTAGCAACCCGGATCAATATGAAGTGTAGATAAGATCGAAATAAACAAACCCATCATTTTTACTAAAGTGAAGGAAAGAGCCAATAGGGAATGGGGATAAAAAGATCTATTTATATACGATCAAATTATATTTGTTTGGGACACCATTGTCAATATGAATGGACTTTTTAGAAAAAAAGAAATTTCTAAAAATTAGATATAAATTTGTGTTGGATTAGCACAACATAAAGAAGAAATAAGAGCTTTGAGCGGAAAAAAATAAGGAATAAGGAAAAGGTAGAGATAGAAAAGATAGCGGCTTTCTTTCATCAAATACAAGAAGAAAGATTACCCCCCTTATTGGGGGGTTCCACAACAAGAAGCAATAAAAAAAAAATAAGAAGAAAATAAGTATGAATAGAACAAGAAAAGAAGAAACTTTGAATAAAAAATTACGCTAAAGATAGGTACTAGTTACCCTATTCTTTTTTTATTCATGATTCTTGTTTTTCCTTTCTTTCTTTTTTATCAAAAGAAACTCGAAATTCTTTAAAGAATTCTGCCTTCCTTAAAATATCATAAACAGTTCCTGTGGGTTGAGCACCTTTTTCAAGGAAATATAAAATAGCAGGAACATTTGAATAAGTTTGATTCTTTATCGGATCATAAAAACCCACTTTTCGAAGATCTCTTCCTTCTCTTCGGGATCGAACATCAATTGCAACGATTCGATAGATGGCTCATTGGGATAGATGTAGATAAAAGATGCCCCCCTAGAAACGTATAGGAGGTTTTCTCCTCATACGGCTCAAGAAAAAATGATTCTAATTTATATAATTTCTATTTCTATCTATCTATATAGATAGATAGAAATAGAAAGAGAAATGGATCCATAAAGAATTAGACTGTAATTTGAGCCTTTTTTCCTTCTTTACAGAAAAAAGAAATTTCATTTGTACTCCTAACTCAAGTTGGGTAGTTTTGAAAGAATTCGAAAGGAAATCTTTAGAATTTCTTGAGCTGTCTCTAACCTCTTTTTTTGTCTTCTTTCAGATCTCTTTTGTTTTACTCATTCTGATCCAATTGTTGAGACAATTGAAAATAGTGTTTCCTTGTTCCGGAATTTGTTGTCTTTGCTTTGCGCTTTTTCAAATCATTGGGTTTAGACATTACTTCGGTGATCCTTACTCCTTTTCAAAAAGGCAGCAACATACCTTTTGTTTTTTGTTCTTTCTATGGAAAAGGAAAAAATCATACGAAAGATTGATTCCTTTGTGATACACTCTTGATCGAAACAGTTTGAAGATTTCGACAAATTTTATTTTTTCATTTCAAACTTGTTCAAATTTGAACCTCTCCATTTATCTATATTTATATATTGATGATATATTTACAAAGTTGGTCTAACTTATTGATTGTCACTAACCCTAGATTATTCCCCCGATAAATGAATCAATCATTTTTGCTCGAGCTCCATCATATGCTATACCTTTATATACCATTAGTATCTTTATTTAGCAACCCAAGACAAATTAAATTAGGTTCCTAGCAGAACAAACTATGTCGAGACAAGAGCATCTTCATTCGTATAGAAAATGGTGGATGTAAGAATCCACAGCCAATCATGTCCTTCAAGTCGCACGTTGCTTTCTACCACATCGTTTCAAACGAAGTTTTACCATAACATCCCTCTAATTTTATTTTAATTTGGAACCGTATGCAATTGATTCAATAGGGAATCATGAATAGTCATTGGCTGAACCGATACATAATAATCTACACTTATCTATCTATGGATAGATAAGTGTTTATCCGGAAAGGATTTCACTTAAATTTACCCCATATTTTCTCATATGAATAATATTCACATTAAAAAAAACAAATCAGTTTTAAGCAAACTTATTTACATCTTCAACAGATCTTTCGGGATTGTCCATCATAAAAGATCCCTCTTTTTCTTTTCAAAAAAAAAAAAAAATGAGAAACCTCAAAAAAAACCTTTGACTTTACTTTCATTCAAATGAAAAAGAAATCCCCATGAATGGATAAAAGTTTTTATCCACTTTAACTAAATACTATACTAACTAAATAGTATACTAAACTAAATATTTCATTGAAATATTCATAAATATTCAATTATAGAATAATAAGATTCTATTAAATAATATTCAAAATAAAAATATACAATATATATTCTTATGTAAGAATTATGTATTAGAAATTAAAATCTATTTATAATTTCTAATATTCAAAATTTAGAATATTAAATATATTCAATTCAATCTATTAAAATATTAAATAAAAGAATTTTAATGAAATTCTAAATGAATATATTCTAATATGAATATATTCATTATGAAATATGAATTATAAATATTTTCTCATTTATTATTTACCATCTCCGATTGAATCTGATTTTCATTGAATTTTAAAAAGAGAGATAGTTTGAGAATAAAGTTTCTTTGTTTTTATTATTATGGAGTAGAAAAGTCTCGTGTAAGGTAAGATCAAAGAGAAGATCAGAATCCTCGGATTCTGATCTTTTCGCATCCATCTCCATCATATAAAACAAATAATCGTTAACGAAAGTAATCACGAATATTTCAGAATAAAATACTTTAGTAAAAAAGTAAAAAAAAAAAGATATGATTCTAAGAATCATTCTTAGAATTCAGATTGGATAACATTGTATCCAACATTAAACAGAAATTTGTTTAATGAAATTTCAATAGATTTCAATAGAGAAGAATCTTTCGTTTCTGATGCAAACGATCTGGGACGGAAGGATTCGAACCTCCGAATAACGGGACCAAAACCCGTTGCCTTACCGCTTGGCCACGCCCCATTTTTATTTGGTCTAAGAAAAACTAAGCTAAATATTGGTTATTCGTCAATAACCAACCAAAAGAAATATAGGACATGTTGTCGCTAGGATTCAACACAATAGATATAGAATAAAAAAGATTAATTGATCATTACTTAGAATTCAATTAAGATATTGTATGAAAATAGAATTCCTTGTATTCTTATTTGATTGTAGAATGTAAGGAAGGATTCTTGATTGGGGAGAAATCAAAGAAAAAGAAGAGTTTCTTTCTTTTATCTGCCTTTTTATTTTAAAATTTTCCTCAGAAAAACAACTCAATCCAATCTGATAATTTATTATCATTTCAATTTAATTTGAATCTTTAAGAACAAGAAAAGAATATTTGTTATGTTTAATATCTTTAGTTTAATCTGTATCTGTCTTAATTCTACCCTTTATTCGAGTAGTTTTTTCTTCGCCAAATTGCCCGAGGCTTATGCCTTTTTCAATCCAATTGTAGACGTTATGCCGGTTATCCCTTTATTCTTTTTTCTCTTAGCCTTTGTTTGGCAAGCTGCTGTAAGTTTTCGATAAAAATGGAATCTCTATTCAATTCATAATTTCTTCGATAAAAAAAAGATGAGATTTTTCTTCTTAAAATAAATAAGATCAGAAATAAGATTCAGATAAGTCTGGACATTAGGAACCCTCGATTCAAAAAGTGAAATTCTGGTATTTTATATTTTCTATTGAAATTGAGTTTGAATAAGGGAAGGGGGCGATGATCTTTATCTTTAATCAGCTAATCAGCTTATTTCTTCTTTTGTTCTGACCTTTCCTTTATAAGATCCCATACAATACCTAATTATAGATATGGATATGGCAAGAAATCTTTGGTAACGAAAAAATACGAATCTTATTACATTAGAAAGAAATTCGTGAAAATAAATTTCAAAAAAAACTTCCTTTTTTTTGAATCTTTAAAGCGTCATATCAAAATAGTGTTATAGTGTGTGTCGTAAAATAGGTGATCTATTTCCTTAAAAAAAAATGATCTTATCTTGGAGATTTGTAATGCTTACTCTTAAACTATTCGTTTACACAGTAGTAATATTCTTTGTTTCTCTCTTCATCTTCGGATTCTTATCTAATGATCCGGGGCGTAATCCTGGGCGTGAAGAATAAAAAAAGAGATGAGATTCGTTTTTACTTTTTCCTTGATTTTTTCATAGGTAAATGTAGAAATAAATGGAATAGATGCTAGATAAAGATAAAAGATTCATAAAAGAAAATAATCAAAATTTATTCCAATTCTAAAATCTCAAGTGATCAGGGGGGTCGGAGAGAGAGGGATTCGAACCCTCGGTACGAATAATTTGTACAACGGATTAGCAATCCGACGCTTTAGTCCACTCAGCCATCTCTCCCCATTCCAAATTGGAAATTTATCATGTGATTTAACACGTGAAGTCAAGATTGAGAACAATTTTGATTTTCCTTCAATGATTCGAAACAGATTTCTCCAATAGAAAAGAAAGAATACCTTACTTCTTTTATTTTGTACAAAAGGTTCATTTCCCCGGCCTGGTTAAGTATAAGTACTGGCCGGGCCAGTACTTCTTTTGTTCCAACGAATCAAAATTGTTATTGAAACAAGAAGATTCATTTTCATTGCCATTCCTAATTCTTAGAAATTCTTTAAGAAATTATCTATATCTAGATTAATATAGAATATTCTATATATTCTATAATTCTATATTAATATGATAATGATATATTCTATATTGAAATATTCAATATTAGATATTTTTTGATATGATATTCTATATATATTCTTAGTATATTATAGTACCTTATTATAGTAATTCTAGTAAATTAGAGTATAAATTCGAATATTGAGTCTTTATAGTAATAGTGTTCTAGTAATAGTATTATAGTAATATAGTAATAATATTTTTCGTCTTTCTTTTCTTATTCTTAAGTATAAGATTTGGAAATTCATTAATGAAAAACAAATTTCATTCTAAATGAAAGTTGAAGTTCAGTATTCTATTCATCTTAAGAATTAACTTAAGAAGTCTTGATAAGAAGGAAGTATTAAGAAAGAAAAGAAATAGATCTTATAAGATAAATAATATTAATATAAAATAGAAAACACATATTTCTAAATTGAGACTATAAATCATTTACTTGTTCAAAGCAAAGGACAAGCTTGAAAGTTTGAGGCCCGATTTACCCGAATTCAGAAAATAGGGCGGTTCCAGTGAAGGGAGGTTTCAAAAAAAAAAGACTTATAACTTTATTACACTATTTAAATTTGACTAAACTTTTTTCTATTCACCTATTTTTTTTTTCAATTTTTAAATCCCGCGCCGCGGCGGAACAAAATACGTGTTAATGCTGGAATTTTCATGATTCTGATGCTATCTTGACTGCGTCTGATTACATTTGTTGGACAAATGGTGCATTCATATCCAATAATGAATATGTAGCGGGTATAGTTTAGTGGTAAAAGTGTGATTCGTTCTATTAACAACTTAAATAGTTAAGGGGTCTTTCCATTTTTTTCATATTTCATATTCCGATCAAAAACTTTATTTCTTAAAAAGATTTAATACTTTACCCCTCAATAGGACATTTGAGGAAAGAATATACATTTTCACGATTTCTATCCAAAAGGCAATCAGAATTTTAATAAAAAAATTGGATTATGGAGTCGAGAAGCATAATTTTTTTGATTGGTTCGATTCTTCCAATTGAATGAGTATGAATAAAG